ATAAATGGAATTAATCAAATTCAATTTGTCCCGTTCTATCGCAGAGTATTCATTCACTCGATACTGATCTGCGTCTAGTTCTACTTTACGTAAGCGAGCCCGTGCTTTTTCCAAGTGTTCAATGGCCCCTGCGCGTAATTCTTCTGAATTTCGAATAGTAGTCAAGATTCTCTGCTTTCGATTATCTAATAAATCACTTAATGAAAGTAGATTATTTCCATTCCTTTCCAAATTTCCATGATCCCTTCCCGAACCAAACATGAATCTTTCGGTTCATTTGGCTCTCACGCTCAATTACTTCAATTACGTATTTTGTATGGTACATTCATCGATCTTTTTTTGAATGTAATGAGCCTATCCTCTATTCTCTCGTCATATTCAAAAAAAAATTCTTGAAAGGAATCACGAATCCAAGACAAAAAGATTCGGAGGACTCTTCTGACCAAACAAAAACTATGTAATTGTCAGCAAAGTTGTTTAGTTTTCTTTTTGCAATCCAAAAACGGTTTCTTACTTTAAGACACAATAATAGATAGGTTGTCCATTCAGCATTCTCTAAAAAGGGAATCAAATCCAATAAGTCGTTTCAATCAGTTTATCGATATGAGTGTTCTATAGCAATAAGCAATAAAATGATTTTTTTTGAAGCCATCTCTATATTAATATATATATATATATATTAACATAGGAGTAGAAAGAATACCATGCTTCGTCTGGACTTCAAATGATTTAGCTTTAACCATATTACTGATCTCACATTATTAGGTGATAGAGAATCAAAGTCTATTGACCAATGAATTACGAAATGCTACGGTTCTTCCCGATGATTTCTGAATTTTTTTTCATTTATTTAGAAGGAATTCGCAAGCTCATGCACCTTTCGTTCCTAGTTCTAACGGAAAAAGTACAGCTGGTTGGATCCAGCCCATTCTTGAAAGAAACAACTCGCACACACTCCCTTTCCAAAAAAGATCAATACCCCAATCACTACACTTAGATTTATTGGATTTGTTGCTAAAATATCGGTATTAAACCCGAAACTCCCGGCGAATGGCCAGTGGCCTAAAGAAAGGAAAGCATCGGTTACATTTTTCATATGATCTCCTCTTATAGATAGACTCAAAAATCGAACAGAAGTCTTTTTGTATCACTTTGTATCACTTCACCCCCTTTCTATGGGGGGGTCGTGGTTGGGTATTGACGCAACTAATCAAGAGTATAATCATTCTTATTTTCCCATTTCTTTCTCTGTCAAAATCGACTCGAAAATCAAATCGATTTTCGAAGAAATTATGAATTCTCCGCTGCAACCCTTCCTAAAAAGGGCCTTCTTGGACTACAAAGGGGAAGGGCTGATTTGCGGATGAGGAATTGGAAGACTGAAATCTTGATAGAATTTGAAAAAGCAAAGCAGAAGGAAAAGGCAATTCAAAACGAAAAAAAGGTTTTCATATTTATAAGATTAAACAAAAGGATTCGCAAATAAAAGGGCTAATGCGACAACCAGGCCATAAATTGTTAAAGCTTCCATAAAAGCTAGACTAAGTAACAAAGTACCTCGTATTTTCCCCTCCGCCTCCGGCTGTCGTGCGATACCTTCTACCGCTTGGCCCGCAGCAGTACCTTGCCCAACTCCAGGTCCAATAGAAGCAAGCCCTACAGCCAATCCAGCAGCAATAACGGAAGCGGCAGAAATCAGTGGATTCATGATAAGTTCCTCGTCCCAAAAAAAGAAATGGTTAATGATACACTCACCTAATGAATTTTGGGTTAATTCTTCCCTCGCTATGATTCATCGAGTCGACATAACTACGAACTTTACATAGGAGACTCTCCGCATAAATTCACATTGGGGGGTCAAATTAGATCGCTCGTTAATTCCTATCGAACTCGCTAATATACCATATACACGTATTTCTTTCCGAATGGAAACTAACCCTTTAGCCATCTTAGAGCCAATCGGATTTGAGAATCATTCGTCGAAACAGCCACAAGAGTTGCCTTAGCACCATTCAATTGATCCCCTCTTCGAACCAGCCCATTTTTGATTTTTTGGAAATTACGTTTTTGTAAAAAATAATTTTTTCCTGCTCTTTATCATGATCCTGCATGGAGACAATCAAAAAGGACAAATTGATGAGTCCAGACTCATTGCGTAAAAAGTGATTGATCAAAGTTCATTCCATTTCGTATTTATGAAAAATTTTTTGGCCCCTCGTTGAATCAAATTAATTGAAAAGGAAATCATTCTAGTTGACGATTGGGATTGGTCAACCCCTAGAAAACTATTCATTGAAGGGAGATATCGATATAAGTGGACCAAAAGTGAATTTTTGGCACAAGATCTTTTCGATCTCTTTCCTTTTTTTACAATTCTCTATTAAATAGCCTAATCTTTTTTCTATTACACTAAATCGTATATAGTGTAGGTATAGATATTGTTTTTTCGAAGTCGATTAGTTTGAGCCGCGCCTATATTGCCTTCGTCAAAACTAAAAAAAGACTTTTTCGAAAACGAGTCAATGGTGGCCCTCCATGGATTCACCTATATAAGCCGCGGCTAAAGTTGCAAAAATAAGAGCTTGGATACCACTTGTAAATAATCCAAGGAACATGACAGGAATAGGAACCACTAAAGGTACTAACGAAACAAGAACAACAACTACTAATTCATCAGCTAATATATTTCCAAAGAGGCGAAAACTAAGTGATAAGGGCTTTGTAAAATCTTCTAAGATGTTAATAGGTAAAAGGATTGGAGTTGGTTGAATATATTTCCCGAAATAAGCTAACCCTTTTTTAGTAAGACCTGCATAGAAATATGCCACTGACGTGAGTAAAGCCAAAGCAACCGTAGTATTTATATCATTCGTGGGTGCGGCTAACTCCCCGTGAGGTAATTGGATGATTTTCCAAGGTAAAAGAGCGCCCGCCCAATTCGAAACAAAAATAAAGAGAAACATAGTTCCAATAAAAGGAACCCAAGGACCGTATTCTTCTCCAATTTGCGTTTGACTCACATCTCGAATGAATTCAAGGACATATTCGAAGAAATTCTGAACGCCGGTCGGAATGGTTTGTGGTTTCCGAACAGCTAGCGCAGCGGAACCTAATAAGATAGCAATTACAACCCAAGAAGTAATCAGTACTTGGCCGTGAACTTGGAAACCCCCGATTTTCCAATAGAAATGTTGGCCCACTTCCACACCGGATATCTCGTATAACCCTTTTAGTATGTTGGTGGAACCTGATAAAAGATTCATATTGCTCTCTGAAAAAAATAAAAATTTAAACGAAATTATTTTGATTCAACCATCTTTTTCTTGACTTAACGACTTGAATCGTATATTTGGAATACCAACTAATCACACTCTATGCCCAGTTCTTTTTATCTCGTTTTTGAGATTCAGAAATAGTAAGCGATTCGATAAATCTCTGAGGGTTCCGAAACGACATAAGTTCTTTTTCTTCTTATTAATTACGGATTTTTTAGAGACTCAGAACGGCCCTCACGAATTGCAAAGGCTAATTTGTTAATAATAAATCGGAGGGAAGAGATAGAATCATCATTCGCTGGAATCGAAATATCTGCGAGATTGGGGTCACAATTTGTATCGATTAAACAAATTGTTGGAATTCCTAAAGTGATACATTCCCGAAGGGCCGTATATTCTTCGTGCTGATCAACGATGATTACAATATCGGGTAAGTTTGTCATATATTTAATCCCGCCAAGATATCTTTGCAAGTGAGATAATTGTCTTTTGAAGATGGCCGCATCTCTTTTCGGAAGACGATCCAATCTTCCTGTTTTTTGTTTGGTTCGCAAGTCTCTCAACTTCTGAAGTCTTGTTTCTGTAGTCGACCAATTCGTTAACATCCCGCTGAGCCATTTTTTATTAACATAATGACACCGAGCCCTTATTGCAGCCCGTAATACTGAATCAGCTGCTTTTTTTGTAGTGCCAACAATTAAGAATTGTTTTTTCCTACTGGCTGCATCAAAAACCAAATCACAAGTTTCTGATAAAAAACGAGCAGTTTTAATAAGATTTGTAATATGCCTACCTTTACGCTTTGCAGAGATATAAGGTGCCATTTTAGGATTCCATTTTCGAATATCATGGCCAAAATGAACTCCCGCTTCCATCATCTCTTCCAAATTTATGTTCCAATATCTTCTTGTCATTTCTCCTCACACTCCTCCCTCTTTTTGTTTTTTTTTTCAAAAAACAAGAGGTACCTTGAAAAAAAAAATTGTTCCGATGGAACCTTCCCTTCTACCAGAGATTGGCCCGACAGACGGCCAAGCCATTCTTCTTTTCTATTCATTATTATTTTGATTACTCTTACCAAATCAAATGACTGAATCAAATCCAAATATAGATCTTTTAAAAATCAAAAGGGTGAATCTGCTCTTAGGAATCATTAAATACTAGAAATGATTGTTCTGATGTATCGTGGAAATTCTTTGAAAGGAAAGAATCAAATAAGGTTTTGTGATGAAATAAAATATCTTTCATTTCCCCCTCGAATAGATTCTGCTCTTTTCTTTCCAAGGGAAGATGCTTATGTTGCCTTGGAGGGTGCACTAATCCTTTGCCTTTGAATCCAGTACCAACCGGTATCATTCCCCCCAGAACAACGTTCTCTTTCAGGCCTTTCAACCAATCGATACGACCCCGTAGAGCCGCTTTTGCTAAAACTCGAGCAGTTTCCTGAAAACTCGCTTCAGATATGAAACTTTGAGTATTCAGAGACGCTCTGGTTATTCCCAATAAGACAGCTTGGTAACAGATCGATTCTTCCAAAGCGCGTCCCATTCGTTCCGCTCGCAACAATCCAACAAGTTCTCCGGGTAAAAAAACATTAGACAGTCCGTCTTCTGAAACCAACACTTTGGAGGTTATTTGACGGACAATAATTTCGATATGCCTATTATGTATCTGCACGCCCTGGGATCGATAAACCTTTTGGATCTTATTAACTAAAGAGATACGACTTTGCACTATAGTTAGCTCAGCCCCAATTAAGAATCCCCAAGGAATTCCAAGAATTCTTATTATAGATTTGTTCCAACTCTCCACCCTCTTTTTGAGATTCATTGATATTGAAGCAATTGAACGCACTTCTAACACCTGTTCTACTTTTGGAAGACCTTGCGTTATATCACCAGATCTTGATTTTTCATAGATAAATGTAACTAATGTATCTCCTTTAGAAAGCATTTTCCCATAATGACCATGCACGGTTGCCCCTGGGGTAGCCAAAAAGGGCTTCGCTGATCGTATTATTACAGAGTCAACTTGAACAATTAGAACTTGACCCGATTTTAGATGCGGTCCTTTTTTGGCTATCCGTACATTTTCACAAATAAACTGCCCAAGACTGATGATTGTAGATGACTTTTCACAACAAGGGTAATGCAAAAAATCCCAATTTAAATCAAATGGATTCAAAATGATGTTCTTGCACGGATCGGGCTTCACAATTTTCCCATTTTCATCCATTAAAAAATATGGAAGTACTTGAAAAGTCGGTTTCAAATTGTCAAGTTGGAAATAGTTAGTTACCAAGATCTGATTAGAAGTTATTAAATGTGAAAATGAATAAAAATTCGCAACTTGAAGACCTGTTCCTAAAGGACCCAACAATTTCCTAGTTGAAATTAGGGGATCCTTGTAACTGAATTTTTTTATCACATCGGGAGATTTTACATCGTTGAATGGACCTAGTCGCGAACAAGAACAATTGGATGCTGACAAAATTATCAAAGATTGGCATTCCTTATTTTGATTCAACAACGTATGAATAGTTCCTTGATCTTGGGTAAGGGATTCTCGAATCCTTGCTCTGGAATAGGAAGGAATGGACGAAAAGGGGTTGATCCTGGTGCGATCTGATTCACTCTCGGAGATCAACCCTGAACCTGATAGATCATTCCGTTTGATAGTATACGAAATAGGCGATTTGGCCAAGTCGATTCTTAGAAAATCTTGAATCAAACCATTTGTGCTTATTTCAACAAAGGAAGCACGTGCCTCGTCGCTAGAAGAACTTTTTTTGTCTTGGTCCCAATTCAATACTAAACAAGTCCGAACTAATTGAATACCTGTCTCCGAACTTGCCCGAATTAGCGTGCCGTTTCCATAAAAGATATAATTGACAATTTGAAGTTGTACATTATCCCTTTCTTGCAGTATATCCGGGGGGAAAAGTCTTGCTAAATTTATCCCATCCGTTATTTCATATGTGATTACAGGTCTAACTAAAACAAAATAGTTTCGCTTGGTAAGTGTGAGCCGTTGGATATAGAGCCATTTTTTGTTTTCCTTGGAATTTCTCTTTCCGGTTCTTGGTGGTATCAAAACGCCACTATGTTGAGAGATGTTTGCTGTCTTTCCAGGAAAATGGATATCTCCAGAAAAGATTCTAAGTTCAATTCTTTTTTTTTTTCTCTCCACTCGGACTAACCCGCCTACTCGGCTTCTTGTCTTTAAAGTGATTGGTGTATCTCTTCCAATAATACTATTGTTTCGTACCAGTATCGAAGAAGATTCGGGTAAGAGATGCACTTCCTCGGGAATAAAAAAAAATCGATCGACTTTTATTGGGTCTTTTGGCTTTAATTCCGTGACTCCCCCATACTCAATGAAATCCTCTTTTTTGACGATTGACTGCATTTCGATTGTTTCATATTTAGTAATTCCCGAGTGCTTTCTTCTATATTGCGGATCATCGAAATATGCAAGAATACTGTTTTTACGGAAAATCCCATTGATCGGTATTTCAATTGAGATCCCAAAAGAGGGTGTTAGTTCGTTCTCTCGTTCTTGACTCGCTTGGAATGGGATGATGAATCTATTTCTTCGCCGCTTTGCCAATAAATCAGAATTCTCGTCGAGAATGGCCGTATATCTGAGATTACAAAGACCCGTACATATGATTCGATTACGTTCTGAAGAATTAGGACTCCTACCCCCTCTTTTCCCAGCACACTCCAACCTAAAGAATTTTGGTCTCACTTGATTAGTAGTTCTTGAGGGGTTAGAAATAGACCTTGGTTTACTAGAAAGAGAATGAGCGTTCATTTGATCTTGATCCTTGTGAATCGAAAGGGAGACAAGACTGGATCTCCATGGTTCCCCTAATAATATCCATAAATGACTTGTTTTTGGTAAGAGATGAACATTCCCATATGTAAATTCCGATGCATGATATACATCGGTATTCCAATGCATTTCGCCCTCGGAATCAGAATAAATATGTTTTCGAACCTTCTCTTTAACACTCAAAGTGGCTGTTCCTGCGCGCATCTCAGCAATTACTTGCTCTGATTCTACATATTGATCATTTTGAACTAAAAGAAAACTTTTAGACGGAATACGCACATTGTGTATAATATCTTCACTTTCAATAGTTACATACACGTCTATTGAACATAGAAAGGCAGGATGTCCATGACGTGTACGTGTCGGATGAACCAAATCCTCATTGAAT